CTTTCTTCCTTTCTTGTTGCTTATCAATGTAGAACCATGTGCCATTCAATAGAAAATCTCTCAAATTCCTGTAGTATAGGGTTTCTCTCTACTATTGGTTTCGGACTAGAAACTGAAGATCAGATAAAATGTGAATCTGACAAATTTCTTTTTAATAATTCATGAAAGAGATTATCATATTCCCACAATTTTATTGATACGAAATCTAGAAATCGCCTTTTCGTTTTCGTGGTTGTAGAAGAGGTTTTTTTGTTGGAATCTTTTTTTTTTCATTTTAAAGAATTTCTTAGTTATCCAATAACAAGTAACACAAGTAACAGTAGTGGATAGTATTCGATGAAAGAAAAAGAACAATGAATAAAATAATGGGAACAATCAATATTTACGAAGCACACATTGTTGTATTAGATCCAAGGGTTCTTTCTTGACCTAACTACCTAACTCGAAGTTATAATATGGAAAGACAAAATGTAGGACCTATAAAGGAAAAGATAATAGGAATTACTAGTTTTAGAATCTAATTGAACCAAAATACAAATTTAATTTTTTCGAGTGATCTGATCGTGCGATATCTTTTTTTTTCTCATTCGAGATACTATGTGAATCAACCTACTATTGAATCTAATGAGTTACAATTAAAGTAAAAAGTAAAAGAAAAGATTTTATTGTTATAAGGGCACTCTTCGTTCCAAAATATAAAATAAAATGTATTCGATACAATTAAACAAGAAATGATCAAAATAGAAATGATTTTCCAATTTTGTTTCATAGTGACGCAACGAAAGTTTCATTTTTGAATGAAGTTACACGGCACAGTTCTTCTTAGTTTATTATTAGTTTACTCAAGAGTTGCTCAATGAATCTGTTGATTCGGAATCACGGTATGGGTAGATGCCACAGATAATGAATCAATTTCGTTTTATACCTCTGTCACTCTATCTTTGTTAGTGCCGTCTATACTAATTGATTGATGAATCAAAAACTTTCAATTGAACTTATTCTTTCAATTGGTATTTTTGTTTATCCTCGTATCTCGCAAAAATGGAAACTTAGGTAAGTGCTTTAGAAACATATGTATAATAAAGAACATATTTCATTTAGCTCCTTCATGCCTACTCTAACTAGTTATTTCGGTTTTCTACTAGCGGCTTCAACTATAACCTCAGTCCTATTTATTGGTCTGAGCAAGATACGACTTATTTGAAATTAATCGAATAAACAATTCATAAAGAGAAACCTTTCCGCGAGATTCCATGTATTCTATGAGTTCCTTACCGTGTCAATTACCAATTCTTGGTCATTGTGATTCATGGGCAATTCGGATTAGTATTTAGGGATAGATATTACCTCTCTTTTCCCCTTTTCAAACAAAAAAAAATGAAATGATTGAAGTTTTTCTATTTGGAATCGTCTTAGGTCTAATTCCTATTACTTTGGCTGGATTATTCGTAACTGCATATTTACAATACAGACGTGGTGATCAGTTGGACCTTTGATTAATTATAATTAACATCTCTTTTTTTGATTGACCTCCTCTTTTCTTTATTCTTTAATCCACAGGAGGTCAAATTCAGATTGCTGTTCAAGTTAGTGAAGTTAGTTCAGTGAAATTCCAACTAACAAAAACGGAATCACGCTCTGTAGGATTTGAACCTACGACATTGGGTTTTGGAGACCCACGTTCTACCAAACTGAACTAAGAGCGTTTTCTTATCACAATAGATAAGACTGTAAAGAAAAGGATTCTTTTTGTAACTCCAACACATCTTGTATGCATATACTATCATATATAGTATCATAAAATGAAAAATTATGTATATCCAATTTTAATCGATCTCAATTGATTCTTCGTTACTGCTCAGAGGAGAAGTAATAGGTAGGGATGACAGGATTTGAACCCGTGACATTTTGTACCCAAAACAAACGCGCTACCAAGCTGCGCTACATCCCTTTCAATTGGTCTACAATGTCATTGTAGAGAATACTTGTCTTGTTTTCCACATCCTTATTTCCTCCATTGATATACACAATTTTTTTTCCCATTTCTTCTTTTTTTTTTTATCATATTAACATATTATATATTAACATATAATAATAAAGGACTTATATACATATAAAATATGATATACATATAAAATATGAAACCCACCCTAAAAATGAAATCAAAATAAATGAATATTTTTGGGGAATGCTCAGGAGTAAAGAAACTTCTTTTTCTGTTTTAAGAAAAAGAAAATCTTATCTAGCGAATCTTCAATTTGAATTGGGAATTCTGTGTACAAATACAAGTGGTCCATATGATATGTATTACCATTATGTATTACAATAAATAAGGAGGATTTTAAATGCGAGATCTAAAAACATATCTTTCCACGGCACCGGTACTAAGTACTATATGGTTCGGGTCCTTAGCAGGTCTATTGATAGAGATTAATCGTTTATTCCCGGATGCGTTGACATTTCCTTTTTTTAATTAACATGAGAAGGGGTGAAGAATATTAGAGATACAATTAAATATCTGTGACTAATTCCTTTCCCCCTCCTCTTTTTTTTTCTCTTTTTTATAATTTTATAAGGGAGGACGAGTAAGAGAAAGAATAAAAGTGGATTTAAATGGATTTAACCTCAGCGAAACTCGGGTTCAGACTCGAATTAAATTAAGAATAGAAGGAAAGCGTAAATGTAAATGTTGGTCTAGTGCAAGAGTATCATACAAGATCCTTAAATTAAATACTGTACTGCGAGTAGAAATATAGTTATAAAATATAGTTATAGTTAGAAATCATTGTATTACTTATTATTTACTATTACTCTATTGATTACAACGAAATCTTTCATATCATAACATAATTGGATTTTGAGTTAGCAACTTCTATTTTTTTTTTTCGTTACTTTCTTCGGATCGAAAATAGAAGACTTGAATGAATAAAAAAAAAACAAAGGAGGTTCATGGCCAAGAGTAAAGATGCCCGAATAAGGGTTCTTTTGGAATGTACTAGTTGTGTACGAGACGGTGTTAATAAGGAATCAACCGGCATTTCCAGATATATTACTGAAAAAAATCGACACAATACGCCCGGTCGATTGGAATTGCGAAAATTCTGTCCCTATTGTTATAAACATACGATTCATGGGGAGATAAAAAAATAGATCGAACCGAGGAGGGCCCGTGTGTCACCCTTTCAAGGAACAGTAAAAATAATATACTAAAATAATATAGTATATAATAGTATAATATATATATAACATATATTTAAATAGAAATAAACCAAATCCTATTTCTGAATTCTAATTCATTTTTGATCCGAACGAAATAGGATTTTCGGGATAAGGAATAAACAAACCATGGATAAATCCAAGCGACCTTTTCTTAAATCCAAGCGATCTTTTCGTAGGCGTTTGCCCCCGATCCAATCGGGGGATCGAATTGATTATAGAAACATGAGTTTAATTAGTCGATTTATTAGTGAACAAGGAAAAATATTATCTAGACGAGTGAATAGATTGACTTTGAAACAACAACGATTAATTACTATTGCTATAAAACAAGCTCGTATTTTATCTTCGTTACCTTTTCTTAATAATGAGAAACAATTTGAAAGAACCGAGTCGACCGCTAGAACTACTGGTCTTAGAACCAGAAATAAATAGGCTTACTCTTCAATTGAATTCAAATTCCAATTCGAACTCAAACGCGGATTTGATGTTTTGTTCGAAAAATCTAAGAATCCAGATTTGATTGTTGTGTTGTAAGAAACAAAAATAATCGGGGAAGAAGAAGAAATCTTTTTTTTATTGAACATATTCCTTTATTTTGACGACTTTATCATATTTTATCATACTAATTTATAATCTACCTTCCCGGAGTTCATTCTCCGGGGAACTCCATTTATTTAAATCATTAAATCATTCCGGTGAATTCTTTACAATCTCTTTCTTTTATGATCTCATTGGAAATCATATAAAGACAATTCCTATTGGATATAGCTATTTGTGCAAGTATTTTACGATTAAGAAGTAACTGCCTCTTGTACAGATCGTGTATTAATCTACTATAACTATAGGATGCCCCATTCTCGTGAATTACTGCATTTATCCGAGTGATCCACAAACGACGAAAATCCCTCTTTTGCCGATCTCTATCCCGGTGAGTCGAAACCAAAGCTCTGATTTTCTGTTGAGTACTAGTTCGAGTAAGTCTTGAATGGGCTCCTCGAAAGCTTGATGTAAATAAACGAAGTTTTGTTCTACGTCTACGAGCTATATATCCTCGTCTAGTTCTGGTCATTGAATAAATGAAACTTTGATGAATAACTAATTGATTTCCTTTCTTTCAGTTATCCTTGTACCCTTTCCTGGTCTATTAATAACAAAGCAGATTCTTCCAATGTATAAAATAAAAATTCCAATGGCTTTTGCTACTATAACCTTCCCGACCACGATTTTTTTTTCTTTTTTCTATGCATTTCACCTCGAAATAAGAAATTGTATTGATACTAGGTATCAAAAACATAGTAAATTAAATAAAAAAGTAGTAAATTTGAAATTAAATGGATAAAGAAATAGTGGGTTCCATCGTTTCTATGGTTACTTCTTAAACGGTGAGGTCCTTTCTATACACCGGAGCTCCTTCCTTCATTTAATAAATCTTATTGGTAACTTGTACAGTTCACACTCTTTGGCTCTACCCATGAATTATCCAGTAATAGGTCTTTCACAATGAGATCTATCTATACAGTAACGGTATTTAATTATGAAGGTTAGCTAAGTAGCTGACCCTGTTAGTCCGTTCTTGCAAGAGTGGGAGCCTAATCTTAATCTTTCTGCTTATTTTCCCCGCTTAATGGATAACTCTTTTGCCAATGGGGAATTGCTTATCATCTTAAATTTAGGTGATTGTATTTGCACCGACGGAAACCATAAATTTCATACACAATACATAATAGGGGAATATGATAGATCTTTTTTTTTTTTAGTTTAGATAGTGAATGGAGTTCTTCCATTCTATTCTATTCACTGGTACTGATCATTGATAGGGGAAAAGTTGTTTTTCGTCCCAGTCCATGATCTGAACGAGTCGCACATACACCCTAGTACATGTTCCTCGGCGCTGAGGACACCCCCGAAGAGCGGGGGATTTCGTGACATTTCTGATTGGCTGTCTTGTGTTTCTAATAAGTTGTTTAATAGTTGGCATGCTGAATCATATACATAATGGACTGGTTTAGATCGATCCTAACCGGATGATTATGAATTACCCCCATTTTCTTTAATTTAATGAAAATGAAACCCGGTAAGAAAATCTCAAATCACGGATTTGCACGAAATCCTTTCTTTTTTCATTGAACCGCTACAAGATCAACAATTCCATGAGTTTGGGCTTCTGTTGCTGACATAAAAACATCCCTTTCCAGGTCTTCGGATACAACCCATAAGGGTTTGCCCGTTCTTTGTACATAAACCTTTGTGATGATTTCGCGCAGTTTCAGTAGTTCTTCCGCTTCCATGACAAATTCTCCCGCTTGTGCCTCATAAAAAGCGGCAGCCGGTTGATGGATCATTACCCTGATGATATAACATAATAAATGATTTCTTTATCTCGTATGATGAGTCGAAGAGAAGAGATAAAGAATAACAAGAAAAAAAAAGATAGAATTGAACAACCGTACAGGCATCTTTTGCGAATTGCATACGGCTCTACAATGGATTTACTTTTACTGCCATCGAAAAATGTAGGATCTATCAGATCCAGATCGGTAAATGATCCAATTACCACCCTTCCTTTCGGAGGAGTTAAAAAATACTATGATGGCTCCGTTACGTTATATATTTATTTCCTCTATGATTCAGCAATCCCAAAGTTTCTTTTTGATCCGATCAAAGAAAATAAGAAAGAAATAAGAATAAGATTATTTTTTATTTTCGTACCCTTTCATAACATAAATATTGTTAAGAGCCTTCCGGTGTGAAAACAAAAAGTTTGTGACGCTGAAATGGACTCCCGATAGATAAGATAAAATCGGAAATACCCTTTTTCTCATACTCCTCTTTCGATACATAATCTAATGTTTTGAAAAAAAAAAATAATAAAGAATTTTCTCATATCGAATTCGAAGTGCCATGCTATTATTACCATATTTCATATGGCGAAGGCATAGTCTGCTTTTTTCTATCAAATAAAAAACTCATTGGCGCCAAGCGTGAGGGAATGCTAGACGTTTGGTAATTGTTCCTCCGACCAGGATAAAAGATCCCATTGAAGCGGCTAATCCTAGGCATATTGTATGTACTTCTGGTGGCACAAATTGCATAGTATCATAAATCGCTATTCCGGGTAGTACCCATCCGCCAGGAGAATTTATAAAAAAATACAGATCTTTGTTTTCATCCTCTATACTGAGATATATCATAAGACCAATAAGTTGATTCGAGATCTCGCTCTCAACCTCTTGGCCTAAAAAAAGTAATCTTTCTCGATAAAGTCGGTTGATTAGGATAAAATTGTATCCCTCAGGAACCGTACATGCACCTTTTGATGCATACGGTTCAAAAAAAAAATCGCGAAAAAAAAAAGAATCAATGTGTAGATTCCAGCCCTCTTATTTTTTTTCATAGCAAGCTCTTTCTAAAACGAGGGGGCTTTTTCTTATATTTTTCAAGAAAGATGAGTTTTGACCCTTCCATATAATTATAATATATATATATAAATATATAATATATAAAAAATATATATATAAAAAAGAATTCATTAAACTTATCGAACTAACTTATCATTGATGTATTGTTTCATCGAGATCCGATCCAAATCACGATGTCATTTTCTTGTTTCTAAATGGGCCTTCTTAATTTTTTTAGGTTTATGCTCTACTCCGGGTAAAGATCCGATCGACTTTGATTTGCACATATAGGACAAATGCCCCCAATACCACTTCTTTTTACTACAACTTCTTTTTTTTTTTTTATTTATTTCATGTCTTCACCAAATATTCGATGCATTCATCATTCATCCTATTACTCGATTGATTAACAGTTTGAGATCACTCCTATTTCGATTTATAAAGAAAATCATTTATGATACAATGATACAATATAGTAATCATATATTACCAATTGGGTTTTTTATAAACGGAGCCTGTATACTTCATTTTATTGATCTAACTAAGCCAACCATAAATTATTTGATAATATTAATCTGGATCCCCCCCCCAAAAAATGGATCTAATTGAACTTCACGCTCCAAATTGTTGATGATTCAATCAATCTTTCTTGGGCGAAACAGAGGATATCTCGATCGAGGGAGAGAACGGGAAAATACCATATGACCCAATATATCTGACAAGCCGCACTATACGTCAATCCAAGATAGATCGTCCTCTCCAGGATTTCGAAAAGGCACTTTTGGAACACCAATAGGCATAAAATAACAGAAAAAAGAATTTAGTACTATATTTCACTTTGGTATGGAAACGTAACAATGAGTTTATTGTCTTCATAATATTG